GTTTTACGTGAACTAATACGCCCATTCCTACGTGAACCAATTCTTGGTATAGCTTTTGTCATATTTTATCATCTCATAAATATGAGTTAGAAATATATAGAAAGAGAAGATATGGAAATATCCATTTCATGTTAAAAGAGACCTTTTTTGTCCTTCCTTTCCTTTAGTTTAGAAAGGATTACCCTTGTCTCTGCTTATGTCTCGGATTGGAACAAATTACTATAATTCGTCCGCGCCTACGGATCAGTCGACATTTTTCACAGATTTTACGAACCGAAGCCCTTATTTTCATATTTCTTATTCCTTATTCTGAATCTATTCCTTGGAAGAAAATAAGTCTCTTGAATTTGGTTTTCACTTCGAATTGTATCCCCATGAAAGGAATTTCAAAATTACCTAATCGCTCGAATCTTTGTTGCGAAGTCTATAAATTATACGCCCTCTGGTTGAATCATAACGACTTACTTCAATTTTTACTCTATCTCCTGGTAGTATACGTATAAAACTCCGTCGGATCCTCCCTGAAACATAACCTAGAATTACATCCTCATTGTCTAAGCGAACCCGGAACATACCGTTGGGAAGTGATTCGGTAATTAAACCTTCATGAATCAATTTTTGTTCTTTCATTCCAGGTAACCTCCTTGAAGTAGCAACTAATAGAGGAAGGGTTATATAACTCACTTTTCCTCTCTATTTCACAAATAAATAGGAAGTTAGAGATAAAATTAGGATACTAGAGGAGAAGGATTACCATATATATAACAAAATTTCTCCTCCAATTTTTTCTTGTCGAGCTTCTCGATCTGTCATTATACCCCGAGAAGTAGAAAGAATTACAATTCCTATTCCACCTAAAATCTTAGGAATTCCTCGATAGTTGGAATAAATTCGTAAACCGGGTCGACTGATACGCTTTAAAACAGTTCTATATGCTCCCTTACTAGTTTTTCTATGTCGTAGGGTTGAAACCAAGAAATATTTGTTATTTTCCTGATGTTTCCGAACATTTTCAATAAAACCTTCCCGTAGAAGTATTTTAACAATGTTTTCGGTGATATTTGTAGATGGTATCCGAACTGTTCCTTTTTTATCCATGTCCGCATTTCTTATAGAAGTTATTATATCAGCAATAGTGTCCTTCCCCATGACGAACTAAAATTATTGGTTCCTTCCAATTTGGATATAATCAACATGTTTTATTTATTTATTTTTTGAAAAGTATATGCGTGAGACACAATCTATTAATTTATTTACTAATTTGATCTATTTCAGATATTTCCTCTCTATCATAGTATTCTATATTTGGATTTATAATACCTCGGGAGCCAATGAAACTATTTTAGTAAAATTCAATTGTCTCAATTCTCGAGCGATCGCACCAAAAACTCGAGTTCCTTTTGGATTTCCTTCCTGATCAATCACAACCGCTGCATTGTCATCATATCGTATTATCATACCGTTGTCGCGTTTGAGTTCTTTACAAGTACGTACAATTACAGCTCTAATAACTTCTGATTTTTCTAGCGGCATATTGGGAACTGCTTCTTTGATTACAGCAACAATAACGTCACCAATATGAGCATATCGGTGATTACCAGCTCCTATGATTCGAATACACATCAATTCTCGAGCTCCGCTGTTATCCGCTACATTCAAAAGGGTCTGAGGTTGAATCATATCATTTTATTTGAATCCGTTATTGCAATGCAAAGGTTATAAAAAAAAGAAATATTGTCCGTCCAGAAATAAATATACTTGCTGTTTGTTGTTTTTTAATCCTCAATGCACTCTTTAATTTTACACCCTTATTCTGAAATAACAAATTGAGTTCGTATAGGCATTTTGGACGCAGCTATTGAAATAGCTGCTCTGGCTACAGTTTCTGATACTCCGCTCATTTCATAAAGTATTCGGCCTGGTTTAACAACAGATACCCAAAATTCCGGGGATCCCTTCCCCGAACCCATACGTGTTTCCGTAGGTCTTACTGTAACAGGTTTGTCGGGAAATATACGTACCCATATTTTTCCACCACGACGCGCATATCGTGTCATTGCTCTTCGTCCTGCTTCGATTTGTCTAGCTGTGATCCAAGCGGGTTCAAGTGCCTGAAGAGCGTATCTGCCGAAACTAATATGATTGCCTCGACAAGATATTCCCTTCATTCTTCCTCTATGTTGTTTACGAAATCTGGTTCTTTTTGGGTTATAGTTGATGGTTATTTCTTAATTCCATCTCTACTCCAGAACTGGACATGAGAGTTTCTTCTCATCCAGCTCCTCACGAAGGAAGGGATTCAATTACATACGGATACAATATATATTAACTAAATATAGTAGTGATATATTAACTAAATAGTGATAGTAGCTTTTTTTGATATTGAATTTGTTACATAGCATAGGAATATATAGAAGATATCCCGCTAAACGTGTAGTACATATTTATGTTATGTATATTTAAAGATGTAGATTATTTAATATTTTATAATGATAAATATTTTATAATGATAGCGATCCTTATTTTTACTCTTATCAAATTATGTCAAAATATTGTAATGTCCCAATAAATAAAGGTTTCGCGGGCGAATATTGACTCTCTTCTGTTTCATTCGGAGGTCAGTCGATGACCTTTCAGAATAAATCAGTTTTTTCTTGGTTTGTTCCGCCATCCTACCCAATGAATTATTCGGATTCGTTTTTATTTTAGTAGAATCCTAGGCAGTCACAGGTTTCGTCGTTCTCATAGCTTCTCTATTAATGGTTAGGCCTGAATTCTGGAATGGAGCTCCCAATAAAATTTGTTCCCGAGTTAATCTCCTCAATTTTTATTAACCCGAGGCTCTTTATTATTTATTTTTTTATTAGTGTTATATTCAGTATTGATGCTTTATGACATTGCCTTTTATGTGGTAATTCAGAAACCATACAAATTGGAATCATATATCATTGATATTTTTGTTCTCTCTTTCTATCATCCTTCCATTTATCCACATCCCCTTTTTTGTTTCACAATCTATAATGGAAAATTTTCAGTTTCAGTTGCTGCAACTATATGATTGATCTACTCATATAGTGACTGTTTCTTGGGATCTCGACAATACGAAGCAATAAGTTGGTTATTAGTTTATGTAGTTATTAAGTTTATAGCAGGGGTCAATCTTTTTTTTATCCCAGCTAACTTTAAACTCTAAAGAAAAAATTAACGAGTCACACACTAAGCATAGCAATTATAACAAATGGTCAATCAAATTTTTATTCAACCTTATAGAATTGATCATTTTTTGTTTGAGTTACCGGAAAAAGAATGAAACAGTTTGTCATTTTTTGTTCTAGTACTGGACAGGATCGCAGCAAGAAAAAAAAAGGCCTATCATCCCTCGTCTACAAATATCCAAATTTTTATGCCCAAAACTCCATAAATAGTTCGAGTTGTATAGGAACAATGATCAATTTTAGCGCGAATTGTTTGTAGGGGAACCCTACCTTCTCTTATCCATTCGACACGTGCAATTTCTTTTCCGTCGATACGACCTGCTATTTGCACTTGAATTCCTTTTGTATCAGTTTGTTCAGTTAATTCAATAGCTTTTTTCATTGCCTTTCGAAACGAAACTCTATTTTTTAATTGTAAAGCTATATATTCTGCAAGAATATTCGGTTGTCCATAAGGTTTTTCAACTCTTGTGATAGCAATGTTAAGTCTCCGGTTCGCAGAAGAAAATTCTTTTTGTACATTTGTCTGTAATTCTTCAATTCCTCGTGTTTGGCCTTCTATCAATAAATTTGGAAATCCAATATAGATTATGACCTGGATTAAATCGATTCGTTTTTGAATTTCTATACGTGCGATTCCTTCGAAACCTGAAGAGATTCTTTTATTTTTTTGTATATAGTTCTTGATACAATTACGTATTTTTTCATCTTCCTGTAGACCTATAGAATAATTTTTTGGTTGTGCGAACCAAAAGGAATAATGACGTTGGGTTGTACCAAGTCTGAAACCAAGTGGATTTATTTTTTGTCCCATATTTTTCTATTATATTATCGTTCCATTCCATCTAATTCCATCTAATCTATATATTCATATATATAGGCTTTGATGTTATAGGATTTGGTTTAATATGAATTTATCTAAATTGGAGATTGATCTTTTGATTTCTCTTTTAATACAATTGTTATATTACAAGCGGGTCTTTTTATTAGATAACTCCGACCCCGAGCCTGAGGTCTTAATTTTTTCCTAATAGGACCCTTATTGACTTTGGCTTCACTAATGAATGAATCTGCTTCGTTCAAACCCATATTATGATTCGCGTTTGCTGCTGCGGAATAAACTAATTTTAAAATGGGATAAGATGCTCGATAAGGCATGAGTTCCAGTATCATAAGTGTTTCTTCATAGGAACGTCCGCGAATCTGATCAATTACTCTTCGCACTTTGAAAACAGACATATTACATCTCTGGTGAGCTAAAATTTTTACTTCTCTGCTTGAACTCAAATTCTTTATCATAAGGTTATCCCCTACTAATGAATGATAAACACTTTTTACTTTAATTTTTTAGTTATCAAAATTAACTTAACGACGAGATTTACTATCGTTTCTTGCATGTTTCGCGAAAGTAAGAGTAGGTGCGAATTCCCCCAATTTGTGACCTACCATACGATCCGTTATATAAATGGGTATATGTTCCTTTCCATTATGAATAGCGATTGTATGGCCAATCATTGTGGGTATAATGGTAGATGCCCGAGACCAAGTTACAATTATTTCTTTCTCCTCCTTCGTGTTGAGTTTTTCAATTTTTTTCGATAAATGATTAGCTACAAAAGGGTTTTTTTTAAGTGAACGTGTCACAGTGGATTACTCCTTTTTTTACATTTATTTTAAAGATTGGCATTCTATGTCCAATATCTCGATCTAAGTTATTAAGTATGGAGGTCAGTCAAAAAAAATACAATAATGATGAATGGAAGGAAAAAAGAAAAAATCCTTTAG